TCCGAGACCAGGACCTTTTATCATTACTTCTGCTCGTTGCATACCTTGATCCACTACTGTACGAATAGCGTTTCCTGCTGCTGTTTGAGCAGCAAATGGTGTCCCTCTTCTTGTACCCTTGAATCCACAAGTACCGGCCGAGGACCAAGAAACAACCCGACCCCGTACATCTGTAACAGTCACAATGGTATTGTTGAAACTTGCTTGAACATGAATAACTCCCTTTGGTAGTCTACGTGTACTTTTACGTGAACCAATACGTCCATTCCTACGTGAACCAATTCTTGGTATAGGTTTTGCCATATTTTAGCATCTCATAAATATGAGTCAGAGATATATGGATATATCCATTTCATGTTAAAACAGATCTTTTATTTTTATTTGTACATTTGGGGTCCTTTAGAGAGTTCCTTTTAGAAAAATTATCCTTGTCTTTGTTTATGTCTTGGGTTGGAACAGATTACGATAATTCGTCCCCGCCTACGGATCAGTCGACATTTTTCACAAATTTTACGAACAGAGGCCCTGATTTTCATATTTTGCATTCCTTAACTTAAACTTAATTCCTAATCTACTTCGTGGAAGAAAATAAGTTTCTTGAAATTTCATTTAAAATCTCGACTTGTATCTCCCCAAAAGTAATCTTAAATCACCTAATCGTTCGAGTTCGAATCTTTGTTGCGGAGTCTAAAAATTATACGCCCTCGAGTTGAATCATAACGACTTACCTCAATTTTGACTCTATCTCCTGGTAGTATCCGTATAAAACTACGTCGGATCCTTCCTGAAACATAACCTAGAATCAGATCTTCATTATCTAAACGAACCCGGAACATACCGTTGGGAAGTGATTCAGTAATTAAACCTTCATGAACCCATTTTTGTTCCTTCATTCCAGGTAAAACCCCCTTGAAATATCAACTAATGGAGGAGGAGTGATATTAGATAACTCTTTATCTTTTTTTTTTTCACAAATAATCAATTTCATATCTAATTTTGATAGTCGAAGGATTACCATATATAACACAAGATTTCTCCCCCGATTCCTTCTAATCGAGCTTCTCGGTCTGTCATTATACCTCGAGAAGTAGAAATAATTACAATCCCTATACCACCTAAAATTCTAGGAATTCTTTGATAGTTAGAATAGATTCGTAGACCAGGTCGACTTATCCGTTTTAAATTTAAAATAGTTTGAGATGGCCCCTTCCTATTTCTTCTATGTTGTAGGGTTAAAACCAAAAAATCTTTGTTGTTTTCCCGATGTTTTCTCACGTTTTCTATAAAACCTTCTCTTAAAAGTATTTTTACAATGCTTTCAGTGATGCTAGTAGATGATATTCGAACCGTTACTTTTCTATGCATGTCAGCATTTCGTATAGAGGTTATTATGTCAGCAATAGTGTCCCTACCCATAATGAACTAAAATTTGTGGTTCCTCAAAATTTTGATATAATAAACATGATATTTTTTGTTATGAAGTAACATTATTAAAGGTATATACGTGAGACACAATCTATTAATCATTCAAACAAAATACTCTACTATACCTTATATAACTCTATATGATGATGATGTTCTTATCTTATAATACTTCAGGGGCTAATGACACTATTTTAGTAAAATTTAACTTTCTTAATTCTCGGGCGATCGCACCAAAAACTCGAGTTCCTTTTGGATTTCCTTCTTCATCAATGACAACTGCAGCATTGTCATCATATCGTATTATCATACCATTATCGCGTTTGAGTTCTTTACAAGTACGTACAATTACAGCTCTTATCACTTCCGATCTTTTTAGGGGCATATTTGGTACTGCTTCTTTGATCACAGCAACAATAACATCACCAATATGAGCATATCGGCGATTACTAGCTCCTAGTATTCGAATACACATCAATTCTCGGGCCCCACTGTTATCTGCTACATTCAAATAGGTCTGGGGTTGAATCATATCATTTTTTTTATCTGTTCTTTCAATGCAAAACAAAAGGGGCTAAAAAAAAAAAAGAAACCTGCAATTGCTTTTTTATTCCAAGAACTCTTTCTTTTGGTTATACGTTTCTATCACGAAATAATGAATTGAGTTCGTATAGGCATTTTGGATGCCGCTATTGAAATAGCCTTTCGAGCTATATTTTCTGCTACTCCACCCATTTCATAAAGTATTCTACCTGGTTTAACAACAGCTACCCAATATTCGGGAGATCCTTTACCCGACCCCATACGTGTTTCCGCAGGTCTTACTGTAACGGGTTTGTCTGGAAATATACGTACCCATATTTTTCCACCACGGCGGGCATTTCGTGTCATTGCTCGTCGCCCTGCTTCTATTTGTCTAGATGTGATCCAAGCGGGTTCAAGTGCCTGAAGAGCATATCGACCGAAACAAATAGAATTACCTCGATACGATATTCCCCTCATTCTTCCTCTATGTTGTTTACGGAATCTGGTTCTTTTGGGGTTATAGTTGATGGTTGTTTCGCAATGCCATCTCTAC